ATGTCTAATATATGTTTTACGTCTTCTATGCGAAAATATTTCATTTTCATAAGTTCGTCTGGACTATTATTCAAAAGGTCAAATAATGTATGTATATTGGACCTTTTGAGGCAATTATAGATCCTAGGAGGCAATTCTAATTGGTCAATAAAAATATATTTTAATGCTATTTCTTTTTTCTTTTTCCTTAGTTTAGCCAATTTCTCATGAAAAGTAAAAAGGGGTAAAGTAACTTTTTGTTTATTGTTTTTTAAATGGAAGTTTTCTTCTTCCGCATGTAAAAAAGGAATAAATAAATCAATCAAATTCCGAGAGGCTTCATGAAGTGCTTCTTTAGGAGTTAAACTTCCATTGGTCCATATTTCGAGAAAAAGTATCTCTTGTTTTTCATTCCCATTTACATAAGAATGAATACTATGATTCGCATTTCGAACAGGCATGAATATAGCATCTACAGGATAACTTGCGTCTTGAAAATTATTTGGCGTTTGTATACGATATCCGCGATTCCTCTCGATCTTTAATTCAATACACAAATTAATTGGCTCCGTTAGGTTAGCTATATGCTGTGTATTATCAACGATTTCCACAGAAGGTGGTAAGATGATGTCTTGAGCAGTTACGCATCCAGGACCCTTGACACAAATAGACGCATCACGAGTTCCATACAGATTACTTCTCAATACAATTTCTTTCAAATTCATTAAAATTTCATGTACTGATTCTTGAATACCGACTATGGTAGAGTATTCATGTGGTATTTTTTCAGATTTTGCACGTGTGATACATGTTCCCTCTATTTCTCCAAGCAAAGCTTTTCGCATCGCAATGCCTATAGTATCGGCTTGACCCTTCATAAGTGGAGACAGAATAAAGCGTCCATAATAAAGACGCTTACTGTCTGCTCTTGATTCAACACACTTCCACTTTAGTGTCCGAGTCGATACTCTTATTTTCTCTCGAACCATAGTAATATTTTTTGATCAAATCATTGAATTATTTATTTCTCTTGAAATTTATCTTCAATGTTTATTTTTACACACGTCGTTTTTTAGGGGGCCTACAGCCATTATGTGGCATAGGGGTTACATCCCGTATGAAACTTAAGAGTATACCGCTTCTACGAATAGCTCTTAATGCTGCATCTCTTCCGAGACCAGGGCCCTTTATCATGACTTCTGCTCGTTGCATACCCTGATCCACTACTGCCCGAATAGCATTTCCTGCTGCGGTTTGAGCGGCAAATGGTGTCCCTCTTCTTGTACCTTTGAATCCACAAGTACCGGCGGAGGACCAAGAAATTACCCGACCCCGTACATCTGTAACAGTCACAATTGTATTGTTGAAACTTGCTTGAACATGAATAATGCCCTTTGGTATTCTACGCGTACTTTTACGTGAGCTAATACGTCCATTTCTACGTGAACCGATTCTTGGTATGGGTTTTGCCATATTTTATCATCTCATAAATCTAAGTCAGAGATATATGGATATATCCATTTCATGTCAAAACGGATCCTTTATTTATTTTGATGTGTATATCGTGGGTGACCTTTAGGGGTCCTTTTTTTATAAAGATTATCCTTGTCTTTGTTTATGTCTCGGATTGGAACAAATTACCATAATTCGTCTCCGCCTCCGGATTAGTCGACATTTTTCACAAATTTTCCGAATGGAGGCCCTTATTTTCATATTTGTCATTCCTTACCTTAATTCCGAATCTACTTATTGGAAGAAAATAAGTTTCTTGAAATTTTCTATTTCGAATTGTATCCCTACAAAAAAAGAATATTGCAAGTGAAAAGACTACTTCACCTAATCATTCGAATCTTTGTTTCGTAGTCTCTAAATTATACGACCTCTGGTTCTGGTTGAATCGTAACAACTTACTGAAATTTTGACTCTATATGACCTAGTATATGTATAAAACTATGTCGAATCCTTCCTGAAACGTAACCTAGAATTGGATCCTCATTATCTAAACAAACCCCAAACATACCATTGGGAAGTGATTCAGTAATTAAACCTTCATAAATCCTTTTTTGTTCTTTCATTCCAGATGAAACCCCTTTCAAAGTATCAATTAATGAAGGAGGAGTGGTATTAGAAACCCACCTCTTCTCTTTTTTTTTTTTTACAAATAGGGAAGTTCTGTGTATAATTCGAATATCATAAAGATTACCATATATAACACAAAATTTCTCCGCCGATTTCCTGTAGTCGAGCTTCTCGGTCTGTCATTATACCCCGAGAAGTAGAAAGAATTACAATGCCCATTCCGCCTAAAATTCTAGGAATTCGTTGATAGTTAGAATAGATTCGGAGACCAGGTCGACTGATCCGTTTTAAATTTAAAATCGTTTTATACGGTCCTTTCCTATTTCTTCTATGTCGTAGGGTTAAAACCCAAAAATCCTTGTTGCTTTCCCGATGTTTCCTTACGTTTTCAATAAAACCTTCTCGTAAAAGTATTTTAACAATGTTTTCGGTGATGTTAGTAGATGGTATTCGAACCATTCCTTTTCTATTCATGTCAGCATTGCGAATAGAGGTTATTATGTTAGCAATAGTGTCCTTACCCATGATAAACGAAAATTATTGGTTACTTTTCATTTTGATCTAATCAACATGCTTTTTTTATTAAATAGTTATTAATTTAAAAAGGTATATACGTGATACACAATCTACTAATTAATTTCATTCAAATACTATAACTATCTCACGGTCCCATCTTATAATACTTCAGGTGCTAATGAAATTATTTTAGTGAAATTTAACTGTTTCAATTCTCGGGCAATCGCACCAAAAATTCGAGTTCCTTTTGGATTTCCTTCTTGATCAATAACAACCGCAGCATTGTCATCATATCGTATTATCATACCGTTTTCTCGTTTGAGTTCTTTACAAGTACGTACAATTACAGCTCTGATCACTTCTGATCTTTCTAGAGGTGTATTTGGGACGGCTTTCTTGATTACAGCAACAATAACGTCACCAATATGAGCATATCGTCGATTACTAGCCCCTATGATTCGAATACACATCAATTCTCGGGCTCCGCTGTTATCTGCTACATTCAAAAGGGTTTGAGGTTGAATCATATTATTTTTGAATCTTTTCTTTCAATGCAAAGGGCGAAGTAAAAAAAAAAAAGAAATATTGTTTGTCAAAAAAAAAAAAAGAAATCTGCAATTGCAATTGTTTTTTTTTCATCTCAAACAAAGACCGCTTTCCTTTGATTCTACATTTTTATCCCGAGGTAATGAATTGGGTTCGTATAGGCATTTTCGACGCCGCTATTGAAATAGCTTTTCTGGCTATATTTTCTGCTACTCCACCCATTTCATAAAGTATTCTACCTGGTTTAACAACAGCTACCCAATATTCGGGGGATCCTTTCCCTGAACCCATACGTGTTTCTGTGGGTCTTAGTGTAACGGGTTTGTCTGGAAATATACGTACCCATATTTTTCCGCCGCGTCGTGCATTTCGTGTCATTGCCCTTCGTCCCGCTTCGATTTGTCTAGATGTGATCCAAGCGGGTTCAAGTGCCTGAATAGCGTATCTACCGAAGCAAATACGATTGCCTCGATAAGACATTCCTTTCATTCTTCCTCTATGGTGTTTACGAAATCGGGTTCTTTTGGGGTTATAGTTGATGGTTATTTCTCAATTCCATCTCTACTACAGAACCGGACATGAGAGTTTCTTCTCATCCAGCTCCTCGCGAATGAAACGATTCAAAAAAATATACATGTATTTACTGAATAATAGATTGAATTGTGGGAGTCTTTGAGATTTCATTTAATCAATCTATTAGAAATTTTAGAAATTTGTATATCTTCTTTTGATAGAAAACTAAACTCTTTATAGATTCTAGAATAATAGAATAATTTTTTTTTATTATAATTATAGTTTTCTAAAAAATTATAGATAATATAATCTCGTTTTGTTATTTTTTCTTTTATTTTATTATAAGGTTATAACAAATCTTTATTTTGTTTTGCCTTTTCTTTTTTTATCTCTTATTAGACGACCCAAATTTAGAAATCTAATAAAATGGAAACGTTCGCGGGCGAATATTTACTCTTTTTATATGTGTTTCGGTTCTCGGGTTAATTAGCCCATGAACCGACCTCTCGTAATAAATGGATTGGTCTTGGGTTCCTTCCGCCATCCTACCCAATGAATTATTAGGATTCGTTTTCAATAGAATATTATGTATTCACGGGTTCCCTCGTTCCCATCGCCTCTCGATTAATGGTTAGGTCTTAATTCTACAATGGAGCCCTTAATAAAATTTGTTCTTGAGTCAATCTTCTCAGTCTTTATTGTCTCGGGGCTCTTGGCTTTTTTGTTCTATGAACAGATTCATCTAATTATGAATCCATCAGTCTTAATGCTTTATTACACTACCTTTTATGAGATGACCCATAGACCTTACATATTACATATTGGAATCATATATCATTCATATTCTTTTTCTCTCTTTCTTTCACCCTTCCATTTATCCGCATACTTTTATTGCTTCACAACTCATAATCGGATTGTGTTTTTTTTTATGCAAAAAAAATTTCAGTTGCTACAATGATATGACCAATATAACATATCTTGCCTGGTTGGTTTTTTAGATCCAGATAATGCGAAGCGATGAGTTGGTTATTAGTTTTATAATTATTAGTTCAGATTATGTATGGGCTGATCTTTCTTTTTGGTTTTAATCCTAACCTTAAAAAAACCGACGAGTCGCACACTAAGCATAGCAATTATCTCAAATGATTAATTTCATTTTTATTTAACCTTATAAAATTGCTCATTTTTTATTTAAACGAAAAAGACTGATTTGTGATTTCTTGGTCTATCATTGAATAAAACGTAAACACAAGTTGAGTAAGGGCTTATTATTGCTCGTCTACAAATATCCAAATTTTTATGCCTAATACCCCATAGATAGTTCGAACTGGATAGCAACAATAATCAATTTTAGCTCGAATGGTTTG